ATATCTACATAAAATCGGGTTTGATTTGTATATATTATGTATATTATATATGTTAAGTTCTTACTCTTCCTGTCCTGTTCTTTGGAAAGATCGAACACATGATGTTTCCTTCGATCTATTTCTTGATTTCCCCATGAATCGTATGCTTATGACAATAGCGACAAAATTTTCTCAATTCTAATCGACTGGGTGTATTGTGGCGATTCTTTTGAGTAATATATCTAGAAATGCCCCGCGATTCCTTATTGACACTATTTCGGACACAACTGGTACATTCCAAAATAACTCTGACTCTGACATCTTTACCCTTGGCCATGAACCTCCTTTAGATTTTGGATCGACTTAACTTAACTCTTCTATTTTCGATCCGAACCGAAGAAGAAGAAAAAAAAATCAATAGAAGTTACTAATTAGAAATTCCATTTCTAAACATTTCGTTGTAATTCTTCTTATTATCTTATCTAATTAATTTATTATCTAATTAATAGAATATGTATTAATATAGTATATATTAAGTTAAGTAATACAAAATAGAATAATAATTAAGTAATACAATTTCTTTCTAACTATCAATTATTTCTATTCTAAATCCCAATATTTCATTTAAGTATCTTCTTTCTATGTTATGATTTCGTGGAGCCTGCCCTAGACTGGATACACATTTGAATTTTATTTCTGTTTTCCCAAATTCGATCTTGGATCTACCGGATTTCTTATGAGGTTCAATACACTTTTTCTTTCTCTTTCCTTACTATCCTAAAGAATTGAAAGGGAGAGGCGAAATTTTAGTTACGTCATGTGGAATTCTATTTCTTCATTTCTTCGCATATCAATAACTAGAATGAAAAAAAGGGGAATGACAGGGCATCTGGGAATAAACGATTAATTTCTATCAATAGACCCGCTAAAGACCCAAACCATAGAGTAGTTAACACAGGTGCCACGGAGAGATATGTTTTTAGATCTCGCATTGAAAATCCTCCTTCTTTATTGTAATACATATATTGTCAGATGCTGTAGTTCAAGACAAGATCATTTTTATTTATTTTTACGCGGATTTACTAACAAAAATGGATATGTACAATGAACCAATAGATGAGATTTCCCTGTCACTAAAAAAGAAAAAGATGACCCCTTCTTCCTGAGCATTACGGATAAATATTCATTCTTTTTTATACGTTAGGTTGGGTTTCAGATGTATATAATTCTTTTATTATATGAAACCAAAAACAAGAAATGACAAGAAAGTTCTATATAGATAGAGGAGAAAATAAAGATGTGGAAAACAAGACAGGTATTTTGTACAATGACACTGTACAACAATTTTTAAAAGGGATGTAGCGCAGCTTGGTAGCGCGTTTGTTTTGGGTACAAAATGTCACGGGTTCAAATCCTGTCATCCCTACCTATTACTTCTCCTATGGACAGTAACGAGAGATTAATTGAGATCGATTAAAATGGGGCATAATCTTTCATTTTTGGATACTATATGTATGCGAGATGTGTTAGAAGTTAAGTGGAAAAAAAAATTTCTTTGAAAGCGCTCTTAGTTCAGTTCGGTAGAACGCGGGTCTCCAAAACCCGATGTCGTAGGTTCAAATCCTACAGAGCGTGATTCCGTCTATCTTATATATGTCGAATCACAATAAAATAACTTAACAAAACAAAGTTGAATTGCAACTGGAATTTGACCTCCTCCCTGTAGGAGGTCAATCAAAAAAAGAAATGTTACTCAATCAAAGGTCCAACTGATCACCACGTCTGTATTGTAAATATGCAGTCACAAATAATCCTGCCAAAGTAATAGGAATTAGACCTAAGACGATTCCAAATAGAAAAACTTCAATCATTTCGGTTTGTTTGAGGGGATAAAAAAAAGGGGTAAGATCTATCCCTAAATATTAATCTGAATTATCCGTGAATCTCAATGACCAAGAAAAAAATTGGCAATTGGTGCGGGAAAGAACCATAGAATATCTGGAATTCCCGAGAACTATTTTTCTGAATTATTTATTCAATTCATTTTCAAATAAGTCGTATCTTGTTCAAACCAATAAATAGAGCTGGGGTTATAGTTAAAGCAGCCAGTAGAAAACCGAAATAACTAGTTATAGTAAGCATGAAAGGGCTTTATTAGATATGTTTTTTTTTTCTACATATGTTGATAAAACACTTACCTAAGTTTCCATTTTTCCCAGATACGAGGGTAATAAAAACCAATTAAGAGAATTAGTTTAGTTCCAATGGAAAATTCATGATTCATCGGTCATTATAGATAATACTAAAAAAAAGATAGAGTGACATAACATAGGTAGAAAAATTTTGATTCATCAGATGTGACATCGACCGATCCTGTGATTCCGAATCAACAAATTCATTGTGCAATTTTTGAGTTGAGTAAAGTAATAGTAATAAGAACTGTGTCGTGTAACTTCATTCGAAGATGAAATTCTATTTTAATTAATTTTGGAATAAAAGAATTGGATTTGAAAATAGCTTC